ACTATTAATACCAGTTTTGCAATCTGAATGGTTAATAATGCATGTAAGTATGATGATAATGGGCTACGCAGCCCTTTTATGTGGCTCTTTATTATCAGTCGCATTTCTCCTTATTATATTTCGAAAGAATCCAAAATTTTTATTTAAAATAAATTATTTTTTTTCCATGAAAAATTATTATAAGATCCAATTTGGTCAAGAATTAGATTTTTGGAGTTATCGGATTATTAGTTTGGGATTTATTTTTTTAACCATAGGACTAGTTTCGGGAGCGGTGTGGGCTAATGAAACGTGGGGATCCTATTGGAGTTGGGATCCAAAAGAAACTTGGTCATTTATTACTTGGCTCGTATTCACAATTTATTTACATATTCGACGAAATGCAAATTTTGAAGGGACTAAGTCCGCAAGTGTAGCATCTATAGGTTTTTTTATAGTTTGGATATGTTATTTTGGAGTAAATTTAATGGGACTAGGTCTTCATAGTTATGGCTTTTTTCCATCTATATAATAATAAAAAATAAAAAAAAACCTCGACAAATCCAAGAAGAAATGTCGACGAGTGAGTTCCCTTTTATTTTTAAAATAAAAAATCTCTAAAACTTGTGCTCCGAAATAAAAAACTTAAAATGTAGGAGCACGGGTTTTCGGTTCGGGATCTCTAATTTACTTAACTTAGTAAGCTAGTCCCATACTACGAGTTGTTTCAGCCCCTAGATAAACTCGGACACTCAAGAAATCGGTTGGACACGCGGATTCACATCTTTTACAACCTACGCAGTCTTCAGTTCTTGGAGCTGAGGCAATTTGTTTAGCCTTACATCCATCCCACGGTATCATTTCTAAAACATCGGTAGGGCAGGCTCGAACACATTGAGTACATCCTATACATGTATCATAAACCTTTACAGAATGTGACATTGGATTTATTTAGTTAAGAAAATAATAATCTTTATAATCTATTTCAATTTGTAAAACTAAAAACTTTATTTACTTTTATAACTAGAAGATTCAATGGATTTATCACCCTTTTCAGAAATTTAAAATTGAAGAGGATATCAGATATGTTGGAATAGATATTTGAAAAAAAAAGCTTTAAAAAGGTATGAAATTTAAAATAAATCTTTTTTTGCTTCACGAATTTTTAATTTTAAAATTAAATCATTATAAGACGTTAGATTTATTTTTGACAAATAACTTAATAGCCGTTGACGTTTTCCCAACATTTGACGCAAACCTCTTTGTGATAAATAGTCTTTTTTGTGAAGTTTTAAATGGTTGGTAAGTTTGCATATTTTTTTGGTAAAATTTACTATCTGAAATTGAATGGACCCTGTATTCTCTTTTGTAGAAATAAAGATTGTTTTTGTCATAAAAAAAGATTCCTCTTCACTTAACCACTATAGATTTAACGCGTTAAATATACTTTTTAGTAGTTGTAATTTAAATTTACGTTAGGATTCCTAAAATAGAAAATATACTAACAAAAGTGTTAATATTTACTAAGTTAAGTTTTATCCTCAATTCAGTCAGCTACTTCGCTGGGACCTACCCTGCTACAAATTAGACAAGGTAGATGCGAATACTACTAATAATTTTTCAAGGGTAAATACATAACAATTCTTAACATACTAAAACGACTTCCATTATTAGTATAAAACCAATACCGATTCATGCAAGTTAAATCTTCGAATCGCGAATTGGGCCAAATAAAAAATTCTATAGTGCTTTTTTGCTCTTCCCAAATTTTCGCACATTTTTTTTTATAGCTGAAAGATTTATTAGTGGCTTCTGTACCTTTGCACTTTTTTTTTTTTTTATTTAAACACATTAAAATTCGTAATTCTCTACGACGTCTAGACGATAAAATATTTTCCGGAATATGAGAAGCCACATTATTGTTCTTTTGAGTTGTAATGACTCCCTGGTTTCGAGATTCATTATTAGTCGGATATTTTATCTTATGAACCAATGACATATTTAAAAGTTGATAGATAAGAAATTTTCCATTCTTATTAATATACAAAGGAAAGGGCTCAAAATTCACTCGTTTCTCTTTTAAAAATTCTGGGACACCGATCTCTTCAAGGACCTCCAAAGTAAGATCCTTTATTCCAATTTCTGGCATTATATGCAAATTGAGCTTTTCCCTTTGAATGGAAGAGAATAACATTTCATTTTGATTCATAAGTCTAAGTAGAAGACATAATATCTGTATATTTTTGAAACCACTTTTTTTGAAAATAGACTCCCCTCGTAATTGAAAAAGTAAATGCTTTTTCATAAAAGATCTTATATATGCTAGTTGGGGATCGTCCTCACTTTCATCGTTTTGCTGGTTCTCAGTTTCTTTATTCTCTTCATTTTCAGTTTTACTTTTCTGCTTATTTTTAGTCTCAGCATTCTGTTGGTTCTCAGTTTCTTTATTCTCTTCATTTTCAACCCTATTTTTCTGTTGATTTTTAGTCTCAGTATTTATTTTTGTCGTAGTTTGATTTTGTTGTTGACTTGAAAGTTTATTGAAAGTTAATTTTGAAAGGAGTAATTGGCTTTGTAAAACCCATGGTTTCAGTTTGTATATGTTAAGAAGTGACACAAATTCCGGAAAAAACCATAATTCCAAATTTGTCACAGGATGCTTTAAAAGTTTTTGATTCAGTCCCATCCAATCAATGAAAGAATATTTAGACTTAGAGTTACGTATTTGCTTATTTCTTTCAATACATGGAAATAGAAATTCTTTTTCTTTTTTATAAATTTGATCAATAAACTTCATTAATTCCAGCTCATCAAGTAATTCATAATTGTAAGTTTTAGTTCTATTCCCACGGGAAGTAAGTGGGATCCAAGATTCAATATTGACCTTTTTTTTCAGAGAAAATTGAATATTTTCAAAACTCAAATATTTTCTATCGAGATCTTTTTCTATATAGGGAATATGGATCCTTTCACTTTTTCCCATTAAATTTTTAACCAACATATTTTTAGGTAGTGCAAATAAGAAGTTTTGCGACATGTTTTTGTGATACAAAATTTGCTTTTGTCTCGTTAATGAAATGCGTGATCTATGAAATAAAGAGGTTTTTTTTTTTTCAAATTTAATGAATTTTGATGATAAGACATCATATCTATAGCATTTTTCAAAATTATCTTTTTTGTTTTTATTCAATATTAAGTTATTTTTATTTCTGTTTTTTGAATCATCTAAATTTGAATTTCCCTTAGAATTCCCTTTCTGTAAAGATTGTTTATTAAATTTATTACATCTCTTAATTTTTTTTCGCCAGTTTTCTTTTTTTGCGCCGAAACTAGACCATAGAATGTGAGATAAATGATGTTGAGAATTTACTCTTAACCAATGTTTCCATTGACGTGTTCTAAGCTGGAGATTTTTTTTATCCATCTTTTGAATTTGAATTAATCCGTATCTAGCAAAAGATTCTTTTATTTCCGGTTTAACGAATACAGCTTTTACCTGCTGATTCAGAATTGATCTTAATTTACATACACTAAAATTCGCCATTTCTTGCGAAATTTTGTAAAATACATATGCTTGTGATAAGTTAGAGAAATTAGTAGAAAGTTTTGACTTTCTATTTAAGATAAAGTTGAATTTCTTATGTACTTTTTTAATTTTTTCATTTTTCGAGCAATATTGATCAATTAATTGTTCTTTTTCTCCATTTAATATTTTTTTGAGTAGTCCGGAAATTAATAGGATATTACGAAGGAAAAGAGTATAGATTTTTTGAATAAAAAGTTTTAGGAAATACTGAAAAAGGGATAAGTTCGAAACTAATTTAAATTTTATTTGTTTCAAACTTTTTTTTGATAAGTTTTTATCGAGGTCTCGCGTTACCGTTTTTTTCTCTTTAGCAATCGTTTCTAGTTTGGTTTTAATTAGATTTGTCCTATTCGTTATAGCTTCGAGTTTTTCACGTTTACTGAATTGAAATTCATTCAGTATATTATCACTTAAGTCATCCACTTTTTGTTCTTTCACTATATTTGATTCTGGTGTTCTTTTTTCTTTAAAAAATTGAACAACGTTTATTTTTTTTAAACTTGTATCAAGTTTTGTTAAAATGGGCTTAAAAAAGGAGGGTTTTCTTCGTGGCCTGCCAAAAATGTGGTCTGTTTCTTGTCCCCAAATTGTCAAAAAACAAAAGTTCTCACTTGCAGGTAATGGTTTTTTTTCGTCGTTCCACGGTTTGAGACAGAAAGGAGATAGAATTTTTATCTGAATCCCTTCAGTCAACCAATTTCTGGGAAATTCTTTTTCTCCTAATGGAACACCATTATATGTACATGGAACATGAGTTTCCTTCTCTAATTCTTCAAAATCGTGAGACCATTCAGAAGTTTGAAATAATAAAATACGTCCAAGATTTTTGATAATGATTAATGAGGGTAATAGAATGTCTTTTCGTAAACTTGATTGGATTACCAACAAAACACCTCTTAGTACTTGGGTAAGTTCAAAACTATCCCAGGCTTCTGCTATCTCGATTCGTTCTTTTGTCTCTTGTTGTTTCTTGTCCTTAATTTTCAGTTTTTTTTTTGAATCTTTTAAATCCCAAAATTCTTTTTGTGCCGACCACGTTATAAAAAGTTGTTTAAGTTTAAGTAGACCTGAGAACGAAAACAGGTTTTTTTTTTTTCGCCTTTCAAAAAAAAGTGGAGAGTGTACATTTCCTTTAAAAAGATCCGTAATTACTATTTTACGTCTTAAGGATCGCATAGAGTCTTTTATTAAGCCGTGACGAAAATCAGATTGGTGCGAATATCGTATCGAATAACTCTTATCATCTTTAGGTTCTTTTTCAGTTGTATTATCATCAGGATCATTTTCACTCGTTCTTGTTTTTGAATTGGTCAAATTATTTTGTGGATTTATAGTTTTATCACTCGACTTATTTTGGATATTACCACTATCCTCCATCGTTTCCATATTGGGATGTTTGGAAGGATCAAAGACAACTAGACTTTTTGCTTTTCGA